GTCCTGTTTGAAGAGGCTCATATACAGAACGTCTCGAAATAATACCCGGAGCAGGAGATTCAATTAAACGATATTCAGAAGCTGAAATTTCACCTCGACCATCAATAGGTTTAGCCAGGGCATTTAGAACACGCCCCAAAAAAGCCTCACTTACCGGTATTTGAGCAATTCGTCCTGTTGCTTTTACAGAACTGCCCTCTTGTATCATCAACCCGTCACCCATTAATACAACACCGACATTATTTGATTCCAAATTAAGTGCAATGCCTATCGTACCTTCTTCAAATTCTACTAATTCACCTGCCATTACTTCATCAAGACCATAAATACGAGCAATGCCATCGCCTACTTGAAGTACGGTACCGGTATTTAAAATCTTGACTTCTCTATTATATTGTTCAATACGTTCACGGATAATATTACTAATCTCATCTGCTCGAATGGTTACCATGAGTATTTCTTAATTCTTTATTTTTTGTTTGAAAGAAAAAAATAATGCCTGCAATAGAAGGACTAACCCTTTATTTCTTTCATCGTTCCAAACATGCCAATATTAGTATTAATGGTACGTAAATGTAACTCGTTATTCAAACAACTATTCAGAGTTCCTAGAGCTCCTTGTAAAGCTTGTTGGAAAACCCGTTGTCGAACTTGGTTAATTGCTCTTTGTTGTTCAAAATGAATAGTTTCGTTTTTGTAATTTTCTAATTGTTCCAAAGTCTTATAAGTTGAATTAATCAAGTTTAACTTTTCTCGTTCTATTTCAGAGTATCCATTCACTCGAAACTGATCTGCTTCCATTTCGATTTTCCGCAAGCGGTCCCTAGCTTTTTCCAACTGTTCCAGGGCCCCCCCGCGTAGTTCTTCTGAATTTCGAATAGTCTTCAAAATCCTCTGTTTTCGATTATCTAATAAATCACTTAATGAAAGTAGATTATCTTTCCATTCATTTCAAAACTTCCACGATCCCTTCCCGAACCAAACATGAATCTTTTGATTCATTTGGCTCTCACGCTCAATCACTTCAATTACGTATAGGAATTCCCATATCTTTTTTATGTAATGAGCCTGTCCTCTCTTCTCTATTCATATCAAAAAAAAAATAAAAATAATTGAAACTGATCACTAATCCAAGAATATAATATTTGGAGGACTCTTCTGACCAAACAAATAATTGTCAGCAAAGTTGTTTCTTTTTTTTTTTTCTTCAAATCCAAAGAATTCCTCTTACTTTATACATAGGTCATTGATTCAGCATTGGATAAAAAATTGGATAAAGGGGGGATTCAATCTCCATTTTATCCAATTTTTTCAAAAAGTATTCAAATCATTTTTTTATCGACATGAGCGTTTTATATCGAAAAAAAAAAAAAATTCCAACTCTTCTTTTTGAAACCATTTCTTATTAACATAGTAGTAGAAAGAGTACCGTGCTGTATCTGTACTTCAAACGGTTTAGCTTTAACCCTATTAATGTTCCCACATTTTTGGTTGTTAGAGAATCAAAGTAGATTTACCAATGAATCACGAAATGCTATGGTTCTTAAAATATGATTTATTAATTTATTCAGAAGTAATTCGCGGAATCGTGCACTTTTTCCTAGTTATAACGAAAAAAGTGTAGTTGGTTGGATCCAACCTATTCTTGAAATAAACAACTCGCACACACTCCCTTTCCAAAGAAAATCAATACACCAAGCACTACACTTAGATTTATTGGATTGGTTGCTAAAATATCAGTATTTAACCCGAAACTCCCGGCAGACGGCCAAAAACCCAAGAAAAGGAAAGGATCGGTTACATTTTTCATATGATCTCCTCTTTCTTATAGATAGACTAATTATCTATATATATATATATTTTTTATTTTGATTCTATTATTTTCTAAATACTACTACTAAATACTAAATTACTACTACTAAATAATAAATACTAAATTAGAGTAAAAATATATATATATTGATTTATAAATGTATTTTTTCAATTGGAAATTTCCAATAAGTGGAAATTTCCAATAAGAATGATACTTATTAGAATTAGGTATCGGGTCTTACGTGAATTGCGAAATATTTCGTTTGTTGCAATACTTCCTCAAAAAAAGTTCCATTGGACTAAGAGGATAAAGGAAGAAAGCTAATTGGTGTGCTAATTCCTCCTCCTCAAATAAGCCCCTCCCATGGGTTGTTGCCCCAACGAATAAGAAATTAAAATCTGAATAGAATTCGAAAAGAGCAAGAGCTGCAAATCCAAGGAAATAAATATATATGCATTTTTAGGATTAAACAAAAGGATTCGCAAATAAAAGTGCTAATGCCACAACCAGCCCATAAATTGTTAAAGCTTCCATAAAAGCAAGACTAAGCAATAAAGTACCTCGTATTTTTCCTTCTGCTTCTGGTTGTCTCGCAATCCCTTCTACAGCCTGACCTGCAGCAGTACCTTGACCAACCCCAGGTCCAATAGAAGCAAGCCCCACGGCTAATCCAGCAGCAATAACGGA